TACACGGCAGGCGGTTCGGTTTTTCTATTAATGGGAGTTATGGGTCTTGGTTTATATGGTTCTAATGAACCAACATTAGATTTTGAAACATCAATTAATCGACCGTATCCTGTGGCCTTGGAAATACTATTTTATATTGGATTTTTGATTTCGTTTGCTGTCAAATTGCCGATTCTACCGTTCCATACATGGTTACCTGATACCCATGGCGAAGCTCATTACAGTACTTGTATGCTTTTAGCCGGAATCTTATTAAAAATGGGAGCATATGGGTTGATTCGGATTAATATGGAATTATTACCTCATGCTCATTCTATTTTTTCTCCATGGTTGATGATAATAGGCACAATACAAATAATCTATGCAGCTTTAACTTCTTCTGGTCAACGTAATTTTAAAAAAAGAATAGCCTATTCTTCCGTATCGCATATGGGTTTGATACTTATAGGAATTGGTTCTATAACCGACGCAGGACTCAATGGAGCCATTTTACAAATCATTTCTCACGGGTTTATTGGGGCGGCCTTTTTTTTCTTGGCAGGAACAAGTTATGATAGAATACGTCTTGTTTATCTCGACGAAATGGGCGGCGTAGCTATCCCAATGCCAAAAATATTTACAATGTTTAGTAGCTTTTCTATGGGCTCCCTCGCATTACCAGGTATGAGTGGTTTTGTTGCAGAATTAATCGTATTGTGGGGGCTAATTACCAGTCAAAAATATCTTTTCATGCCAAAAATTCTACTGACTTTTGTAATAGCAATTGGAATGATATTAACGCCTATTTATTCATTATCTATGTCACGCCAGATGTTCTATGGATCCAAGCTATTTAATGCCCCTACTTCTTATCTTTTTGATTTTGGCCCGCGTGAGTTGTTTGTTTCAATCGCTATCTTTCTACCCATAATAGGGATTGGAATCTACCCGGATTTTGTTCTGTCACTCTCAGTTGAGAAGGTTGAAGTTCTTTTATCTAGTTTTTTATAGATATTTTTACTAAAGAAAAATTGAGAAAATTTTTAAAAACTTGTCGGAGAATAGAAAAAGAACGATTTTTTTCTATTCTTTTCAATCAAAGTGAAAAAAATGAATTTTCATTTTAACCCGATATGCGCGGTCTTTGCGAGAACCGCGCGAATTACTACACTATTGATACTGGATTCACGCAGTTCGTTACAAAGTTTTTTATAGACAGCTCGCGTTAGTTTGTATTCGTAAGAAGCTTCCTTAGCTAGACGTTAATGTAAATGAACCATAACTATGTAGCCCTATTCCTAATAGATTAACTCCAAAATAGCATATCCAAATTATCAGAAACCCTAGAGCCGCCACCAGTGCGGAATTTTCACCCGGGAAATTCTTATTTGTTCGAATATGTAAATAAATAGCGAATATCATCCAAGTAATAAAGGCCCAAATTTCTTTTGGGTCCCAACTCCAATATGATCCCCACGCTTCATTCGCCCAGACTGCTCCTGAAATAATACCCGTAGTTAAAAAAAAAAATCCTAGACTAATCACACGATAACTCCAAAAATCCAACTGTTGAATTAATTGGCTCTTGTAATAATTCTTACCAGAAAAAAAAGAAGTATTTCTTAAAATAGTACTTCTGTCATAGCTATATTGGATTTCGTCAAACGAAAATGATTTTAAAAATCGATGACTTTTCTTTCGAAATGTAAAGACTAGAAGTGCAGCAGATAATAATGATCCACACAGAAGAGCGGCATAGCTCAATATCATCATACTTACATGCATTATTAACCACTCGGATTGGAGCGCAGGGACTAATATTGAAGGTTTCTGTATTTCACTTAAAAGACTTGAAGTAGCAAAGCCTTGGGTAAAAATAGTACTCGAGGCGGTTATTGCGCTTAGATTTTTATTTTTTTTGAAATAGGCCACTATATGAATAAGGGAGAAACTCCAAGAAAGAAAGATTAATGATTCGTATAAATCACTTAGTGGAAAATGACCGGAATAAATCCAACGAGTCACTAATAATCCGGTTAAACACAAAAAAGTCGGTATCATGCCCTTTTCTGATAACTCATATGGTTTTATGAGTTCAGTGACCAATAGGTTGATCAACCTAATTGAAATGACAATTGAAACAATTGAAAAGGAAATATGATGTAATATATGCTCTAAGGTTGAAAATATCATAAAAAAAAAGAGTAATCCCTTAATTTAAGTAATAAATGAAAAGCGGGAATTGAATTCATTTTTTATTATAAGATCTATTGTCTGGTGTTTCGAAGACGGCATGCCGCCACTCGGACTCGAACCGAGATGCTCTAGCACTGCTTCCTAAGAGCAGCGTGTCTACCGATTTCACCATAGCGGCTTGTTCGAACCCATAATAGGGTATTACCCATAATAGGGTATTTATATTGAATCGTCAAGATTGACAGTGTCACTAAAAATTTTGGAATAACAATTCAAATTCATAACAATTAGTTCCCATTTAACTTCTTGCAGAAATTTAAAACAACAAAATGCATTTTCTTGCGGAACATAAAAGAAACCCTTTTTGAATTTTTACAACGTAAGACATTGTTTGTATATAATATCCCGAGAGTTTTCTTTTTTTATTGGTTGGGCTGAAATAAAAATTCTTGAGATATATAGATAAAGAAAAAAATATTATTAGCACTTGAATTATAAAAAAAAGGTCGATGGGGAAAATAAGACTCCCCACCAACAAAATGAAAAATAGAGTCCTAAAAAAAGGTAAAACCTTGTTTTTTCTTATTGTATTTTTTCTTAGAATTTGCGAAATTTTCAAATTCTTAATGTTCCATTTTTACATATGAACATCACAAATTTTCTTGTTGCATAAAAAAACTTTTAGATTTGCCAGTAGAAAGAGATTTTCCTAATGACAAAGCTTTTAACGCCGATGAATATCCCTTCCTTTTCCAAATATTTTTACGAATACGCTTTTTTGATCTAGAAGTGCGTTTTTTTGGAACTGCCATTTCAAAACGAAGAGGTTACTCAGTCTTATAGTTGGATGTGAAAGACATCTATTGTTCAAAAGAATCCTTAGTTACTATTCATTATCTAGTTATTCTTTTAGTCCTTATCATCACAAAAAAATCTCAATATATGAACCTTGTATACAAAATTCCTACAAATTTATTTTTTTTTTTCAAAAAGGTTTTTATACTCTAGAAGGCTTCTAAGAACAAATAAGTTGTCTGGGTTAGTAGTACTTTTATTTTTTGTTTTTTCTCAGATATTTCTATAATCAGCTATGATATATAAATCTAATTCGTGGAACTAAAAAAAAAGAATCATAATCAATCTCATAAGGAATTAGTTAATAAGTTGAAATAAACTAACTAAAATGAAACTAAAAAAAATAACGAGTTATTAAGCCGATGACATTAGTGAATTCCACGATTGATATCAAAATAAAGTACTTTATGAGTGTAATTCCTGATGGTTGCTATACAAAAAACCATTCTTAGGAAAATTTCTATTTTTATTTTTGATCTCTTCCTAAATTTTTATATTTTCAAAATACAAATATATTTAAAATAAAGAAGTATTTTCTTTTTTACGGAACTTGATCATATTATTTGACCACGTCTAACTTCTTTTTTTGAATATTTGAACTATTTCGAAAAACTCAGATACAGAATAAGTACGAGTATCAAATGCTAAATTTTTATTTACGTTAATTTTTTTTAGTTAGTGCATATTTTGATTTTTTTATTGATCCCTTTTGAAAGGGGTGGGGTCTAGTTAATCGGAAGCAATTAATTCCGACTAAAAAACTTTTTTTTATGGAACAAACATATCAATATGCATGGATAATACCTTTCCTTCCCCTTTCAGTTCCTATATTAATCGGGGTGGGACTTCTTCTTTTTCCGTCGGCAACACAAAGTCTTCGTCGTATGTGGGCTTTTCAAAGTGTTTTAGTATTAAGTATAGTCATGATTTTTTCGATCAATTTCTCGATTCAGCAACTAAATAGCCGTGCTACCTATCAATATGTCTGGTCTTGGATTCTCAATAATGATTTGGTTTTAGAATTTGGCTACTTAATCGATCCGCTTACTTCTATTATGTCAATATTAATCACTACTGTTGGAATTTTGGTTCTTATTTATAGTGATAATTATATGTTTCATGATCGTGGATATTTGAGATTTTTTGCTTATATGAGTTTTTTCAGTACTGCCATGTTGGGATTAGTTACTAGTTCCAATTTGATACAAATTTATATTTTTTGGGAATTAGTAGGAATGTGTTCATATCTATTAATAGGATTTTGGTTCACACGTCCTGTTGCCGCAAATGCTTGTCAAAAAGCGTTTGTAACTAATCGTGTTGGGGATTTTGGTTTATTATTGGGAATTTTGGGTTTTTATTGGATAACAGGGAGTTTTGAATTTCGGGATTTATTTCAAATATTCAATAACTTGATTTTTCATAATGAGTTAAATTTTTTATTTGTTACGTGGTGCGCTGTTTTATTCTTTTCTGGTGCCGTTTCGAAATCGGCACAATTCCCCCTTCATGTATGGTTACCAGATGCGATGGAAGGACCGACTCCTATTTCGGCTCTTATCCATGCCGCTACTATGGTAGCCGCGGGAATTTTCCTTGTAGCTCGACTTTTACCTCTTTTCATTATTATACCTCACATAATGAATTTAATCTCTTTAATAGGGATAATAACACTATTTTTTGGAGCTACTTTAGCTCTTGCTCAAAAAGACATTAAGAGAGGTTTAGCTTATTCCACCATGTCTCAATTGGGTTATATGATGTTAGCTCTAGGTATGGGGTCTTCTCGAAGTGCTTTATTTCATTTGATTACTCATGCTTATTCGAAAGCATTATTGTTTTTGGGATCGGGTTCTGTTATTCATTCAATGCAAACTATTGTTGGTTATTCTCCGACTAAAAGTCAAAATATGGTTTTTATGGGAGGTTTAAAAAAACATGTACCAATTACCAAAAGTTCTTTTTTATTA